TATCAAATCGGTCTATTTTCGGCGTCATATACATAGTTAGCACATTCGTCATAGTTAGCAGCTCCGTATCAAGGTCATCATCAATATCGTCACTATCATCAATATCGATATCGTCACTATCATCAATATCGATATCGTCAATAAGATAACCTTTAGGCTTGTCATCCAGGAACTTGTTCGGAAATACCGTAATGAAAGGAACATAGGAGTTTGTCGCTAGGTATTTGACCAAATAGGATCGTCCAGTTCCTATAGAACCTATCACTAAAATACCCCTAGAAGGGGATAGGGCTAAGCGGAGCGAAAAGGGTTTTCCATGAGATGGGAAATGAGAACTATTAGCCCCACACGAGGTTTGTGAATAAGTGATTGTCTGATAATGAGCAAGGAATATCCGTCTTTCTGCTAAACAGGATCTATTGAACTCATAATTCATTAGATACTTTTTATGAATGTCAACTAAGTATCGTAAGTAAATGGATCCCGGTTGTTCAATCATTTGATAACCAGAGTCATTCTTTGATAAACGATCACTATGAGTCAGACTCAATAGAATTTGATCAATCCTTTTTTCCGTCGTTAAGGTGGAGAACTGAACCAAGAATTCTCTTTCTTCATCATCAATCGAATCACTGTTCGCGACCCAGGATTCTATTTTATCATCAATCCAATCACCGTTCACGTTTTTTCTTTTTCTTATCAATGAATAGATCTCTTTACTTGTACGACTTAGATGTCTCGTATTTCTCGAAAAAGTGATTCGATTGATGGGATTTGGTATGATACTGATGAGATCGATGAGATTGATATTCAAATATTTCTTCTTAGAACGTATTGATTTGACCCCATAAGCGGGACCACCACCCAATAGCATGTTGCCGCCAGAAGCAGAATCCCGTATTTCTTCCAGAGAATCTCCTAATTGTTCCAGAGCAACTAGAAAGAGATTCTTTAACCAGAAAGAATTCAGTTCAGATGTAGGATACCTATCCAGAAGTTTTCGCAACTCAATCATGTATGATGGAATCATCAAAGATTTGATCTTTTCTAACTCTGTCTGTAACTCACTAGAGGCTCGGAAAACAAAGAGAAGATGTGTACGAACGAGATATCCAGCAACAAGAAGAAGGAAAAGAATTGAATAGAGGAACTCCCAAGCATTTGGTGATCTCAGATGTGTCCATATCAATGGAATGGGTGACTCATTATTTCGATGAATCATTTCTTCGGACAGAAGAAGATTCTGTAAACACTTACTCGAACTCTCACTTATCAGATTCCGTTGTGGAAGAATCGACCACCACTTTTTCTGAGGAATTGGCCATGATATATCTGATCCATGCATAATATCATGAAAAACGGACACAAAATTTTGACTGCCACTTAGGGAATATTGAAAGGGAATATTCAATATCAAATAAATATTGTTTTTTAAGGTGAAATAAAGATATTTACACCCCGTCCAAGTAAGGAACCAAGGCATATAGGTTTGGAACAAATTCCATTTTGAGAGATTTGAAAAAGCACTATCTCGTTGAAGGGTTCTACCTACTTCCCCCTTCTCAACGTTTTTCTTTAGACAAAGACTCAGTTCTTTCCTCTTTCCGGACGGCACATATTTCTCAAAACATGGAGTGTGAATCAAACCCATGTTTGAATTGAAACGGAGATAGTGATGCAAGTTTTTCCCTTCTGAATCAGATAGATTCATATCTGAAAGAAGCTGACAATAAGTTCTTTCAAAATTGACTATTTGTTCCTCTATTGCAGGTGTTCCAGAAATGTCTGCAATCGAGTAAATAGGAACGGATGGATCGGATCGAATTGAAAAATGGAAAGATTTGTACAAGTTATACGTTTCGTTACCACTTTGTGGAACATTGTTAGGTATGAATATGCCAGATACCTGTGACTCAATTGGTGAAATAGTCTCTCTCTCTCCCAAAACATGTTTTTTTTTACCGAAACACAAAGAAAATATTTTGTTGCGAATGCACAAGATATTGGGGAATTGTGCATATGTAAAATCATAATTATGGATACGGGTCTTTTCCCCATAAAAATGGAATCCTTTGTTACAATAGAACCAGAAGCGATGGGGCTGATTCAAGAATTGAAGTCTATTTGCTCTATAAAAAGAAGATATCAATGAACTTTTCTGAGGATTCAACCAATTGTTTCGATCGTGGGATATCATTGATAAATAGGAATCCGTGTTCTCAAAGGATTTCCTTCGATTTTTTCTAGTACGGAATGAGTCAATCATGCACTTTTGTATCTTGTTGAACAAAAAAGGTAATATTGTTCCTGTATTGATTAAAAATTTCGATCTTTGGGAAGTATCATGATCATACAATAAGAAGGGTTTCAATTTATTCAAATAAACGATTTGAACACCTATTGATTCTAACAACTGATTGCCGGGTTGATCATTCAGACCTTTCAATTCATAGATGCGGATTTCGGCCCTATGAATGGAGATATTCCCGAGACTCACAACGAAAAAAGGAAGTGACTTAGATAAAAAGAGAAGCGACTTGGACAAAAGGAGAAGTGACTTGGACAAAAAGAAACGAAGTGACTTGGACAAATCTTGTTTGTCGATAACCTCGGACCAATCAATCGAATATTGATTAATACGTAATCGATCGAACATTACTCGAAAACGGTGTTTCTGCTCAGAAACGAAATGTTCCAAATGTTCCTGGAAATTCTTGCTTCCATTGGAGCATTTGTATCTATATACATTAGGATCCAGATTCGTGGATCTCTCGGTTCGAGAAATAAGAGGATCGAACCACTTCTTCTTAATCTTTTTCAAATTGGATAAATGTTGGTTGATCTTATCTATTATTATAGTTAGATGATTCAGAATATCATTTCCTATGGGATGCTTTTGAATTCCATATGCGAAGTTGCAATCGGGTCGATTCATTAAAAAGAATCGATTCAATACATTTCTTATGTACCCATAGGTACTATATTGGATTTGAATCTGATTTCGGATCAATCTATATTGATGGATCGCCTCCATTATGTTGTTGTGAGCAAATACCGCTATTTTTGGTTTTGGATCTTCCAAATCATTCCCGCAGGAGATCCGGACCGATTTTTTTTTTATCTTTCGATAAAAAGATTCATTCTCTTCATAAAAAATAGAAGATAGAACCAATAAAGATTTATTTTTCGATTCATCCCCGGAGTTGAATACCTCATTCAATAATTTTCCGTAGGAATCAATAGACAAGCCAAATTCCTTATTATGATAGGCTAAATCCGGCTCGGTTATTGATAGAGTGAATAGATCTGCCATTTCTTGAAATGTCTCTTCTAATTCAAACTCGTGGTGCAACCTGTATCCCCTTTTGTTCCGATCATGGAATAGATGAAATAAATCAAAAAATGCATTTTCGTTCAAGAATGAAATCTTATTGGAACTGTCCATATCCGGTTCATCCTTCGGAACCATATCCCATCCCGGATCTGCTGCAATCGAATGAACTGAGGAGGTATTTTGTAAATACGTAATTATCTTGAATATATCAACTATTTCTTTATTTTCCGATCGCCTCGAAGGGACAAAAGAAACACCTTGTTGTTTCTTCAACAATTTCTGATCTATAGTCGACCTCTCGGTAAGATTCAAACCCAGATGAAGTTCTGACCATCTATCAGAGAAAAAAGAACGAATTGATCTTGTAGGATTCCCAAGAAATTCTTCTATTTCTTCTGGAAGCAGATGATTATTCATCTGCTTCTCACGTTCCGGGAATAGCCGAGCCATTGAGGAATATCCGGAAAGGTATTTTGAGAATCGATCTGATTTTATCTCTGTTCGTTCCGTTTGAAGAAAGGAAGTATCTAAAAGAATTGATCTTTCTTTTAGTTGCTGAATCTCCGTTTGATTGATCAATGTGTGATATTCCGAACCCTCATTACTAATGGAATTGAAAGGATCTATGGATTGATCAGAAAATCCTTTCGATTGGCTAGAATCCGTTACTTGAAAGAAAATGGATCTTATGGAATCATATTGAATATTTGACGATACATTCCGTACCTTGCTAAAAACCCGATTCCTGTTTACCAACCACGCATTGTCTAACCAAATCAAATTCTCTCTCGAGACGTTCCTCAAAAAATCCGATTTGTGCCGATTCTTCCCCCCAATAACGAAGAGATCTTGGCGGAATTGCCACATATGAAATTGAGCGCAATTTTGCAAAAAAATACCCCCCTTGTTTCTCGAGAGGAGATGGGAAACATGTTCAATCTCGTTTGATTGAATAGTCGCCTCAGCTCCTTGTTGTTTGAAGAACCCCCCCTCATCAATTGGTCTTTTTTCACAAAAAGCAGACATGAGATAACAAATCAAATGTTTCACTAAAATTTCGAATAGCTGTCCCGAATTCAAGTTGATTATGTTTCGCTTCTTACTCGGAGAAAGGCGGTCAAAGAATTTCCAATCATGGTCCTTGCGGATCGGATCATTCGTATAGGATACAAAAAAAAACTCCAGATATTTTATATCTTTCTCTTTGAACGAGATCTCAATTCCAGCTGCAATTTCATTCGATATCTTACAGCTGGAATTCCTCTTTTTTACGATCGCATTCCTCCATCGCCGCGAACCCCAGTTAGATTCAGACATGATACACTTTTTAGTTATTGGAAGAACCCAAGTACTTTCTTTCGGATCCATGAAACAACTCTCATAGATCTTTTTCCCTTTTGGAAGATACAGGAGCGAAACAATCAACCTATTGAGATTGGAAGACCAAAAGGATTCTTTCAATGTATAATTGGGGGGTCCAATGGAACGCAGAGGTTTAGGAAGAAGCCCCATCAAATAGATATTTTTTCTTTCGACCCTATTTCGATTGTATATAAGGACCGCTACTACAAGTACAAGCAGTACTACACCTTTGATCGTGCAATGTCGACGAATTGAACCCTGTGAATCACGTGAAATTAGGACACTCAAAGTTCGGGAATCAAAA